AAACTTAAAGAAGAGAAAAATGCAAAAACGTATTTCTGGTTTGAAAAGCCTATTGTAACTTTTCTTTTCGATTATAAACGATGGAATCGCCCATTGAGATATATAAAAAATGATCGTTTTGAAAATGCTGTACGAAATGAAATGTCACAATATTTTTTTTATATATGCCCAAGTAATGGAAAACAAATAATATCTTTTACATATCCACCCAGTTTATCGACTTTTTCAGAAATGGTAGAACGGAAAATTTCTTTGTACACGACAGAAAAACTATCTCCCGAGGACCTGTATAATTATTGGGTTTATACTAACGAACAAAAAAAATACAACTTGAATAATGAATTGATAAGTCGAATAAAAATTCTAGAAAAAGAGAAGGGATCTCTTGGTTTAGATATGCTAGAAAAAAGGACCAGATTGTGCGATGATGAGAATGAACAAGAATACTTGCCAAAAATGTACGATCCCTTTTTGAACGGACCCTATCGAGGAACAATAAAAAAATTCAATTTACGTGCAATCATGAATGATTTAAGAACTTCGACAGCAGATTCCGTAGAAATGCTTTGGATAAATAAGATTCATGGTCTATTTCATAATGATTCTCGAGAATTTGAACATCAAAAGAACACGTTCGACGTTAGCAAGGAATTTTTATTGAATTCGAGTTCGATTGGGAATTTCTTAAACTCAATCGATGAATTATCTTTTGAACACACACGAAGAATTGATTTAGAAAGTCAAGCAAAACCTTTTCAATTTTTATTTGATGTAATTACAACTGATCCAAACGATCTAACAACAATTAGAAAGAAATCTATTGGAATGGAAGAAATCAGTAAAAGGGTTTCTCGATGGTCATACAAATTGACAGACGATCCGGAAGAAGAGGAAGAAGAAAATGACGAGGAATCAACGGAGGATTCTGAAATTCGTTCAAGAAAAGGCAAGCGTGTGGTAATTTATACTGATGATCAGAGTACTAATTCCAGTGGTAATAATAATTATACTAGCACTAGTGATGAAGAAGAGGAAGTGGCTTTGATACGTTACTCACAACAATCAGATTTTCGACGAGGTATAATCAAAGGATCCATGCGTGCTCAAAGACGTAAAACAATTACTTGGGAAATATTTCAAGCAAACGTGCATTCTCCAGTTTTTTTGGATCGAATAGACAAAACATTTTGTTTTTCATTTTTTAATATCTCTGAAATGATTCATCTCATTTTTAGGAATTGGGTAGGGGGAAACCCAGAATTGCAAATTTCTTATTTTGAGGAGGAAGAAACAAAAGAGAAAACAAATGAAGAGAAAGAAGAGGAAAATGAACGAATAGCAATATCAGAAGCTTGGGATACCTTTTTATTTACTCAAGCAATAAGAGGTTTAATGTTAGTAACCCAATCTTTTCTTAGAAAATACGTTATATTACCCTTATTGATAATAGCTAAAAATATTGGTCGTATGTTATTATTGCAATTCCCCGAGTGGTACGAGGATTTGAAGGAATGGAATAGAGAAATGCATGTTAAATGTACCTATAATGGTGTTCAATTATCAGAAACAGAATTTCCTCAAAACTGGTTAACAGATGGTATTCAGATAAAGATTCTATTTCCTTTCTGTCTGAAACCTTGGCGAAGATCTAAAATACGATCTCATCATAGAGATCAGAAAATGAGTAAAAAAGAGAAAAAAGACAATTTTTGTTTTTTAACAGTCTGGGGAAGGGAAGCAGAACTGCCTTTGGGGTCTCCCCGAAAACAACCTTCTTTTTTTGAACCCATTTTTCAAGAACTCGAAAAAAAAATGATAAAAGTGAAAAAGCATTTTTTTCAAGTTATAAGGACTTTCAAAGAAAGAATCAAATTGTTTTTAAAGATTTCAAAAGAAAAAACAAGATGGGTCACCAAAATAGTTCTAGTTAGAAACCTAATAATGAAAGAACTTGAAAAAGTAAACCCCATTTTCTTATTGAAATTGAGGAAGGTAAAAGTATATGAAACAAATGAAAACAGAAAAGACTCCAATATAAATAATAATATTATCCAAGAATCGACCATTCAAATTCGATCCATGAATTGTGTAAATGAAAATTCTTCACTCATAGAAACAAAAATGAAAGATCTTGCTAATAACATAATCACAATTAAGGCTCAAATAAAAGGAATCACAAAAGACAAGAAAAAACTAGTTCTAACTTGTGATGATAAAAATAAAAGATCGGAATCACAAAAGGATATTTGGCAAATATCCAAAAGAAAAAATATCCGATTAATACGTAAATCGCATTATTTTATGAAATCCTTCATTGAAAAAACATACATGGATATATTACTATGTATTATTAAGATTCCAAGGACCAATGCACAACTTTTCTTTGAATCAACAAAAAAAATTATCAATAAATCCATTTACAACGACGAAACAAACCAAGAAGGGGTTGAGAAACCAAATCAAAATACAACGAACTTTATTTCAACTATAAAAAAGTCGTTTTCTAATACTAATATTAGTAATAAAAATTCTAATATTTATTGTGACTTATCTTCTTTGTCTCAAGCATATGTATTTTACAAATTATCACAAAATCAATTACTTAACAATTATCATTTGAGATCTGTACTTCAATATCACGGCACCCATCCTTTTCTTAGGGATATAATCAAGAATTATTGTACGACACAAGGAATATTTAATTCCAAACCAAGACATAAGAAAATTCATAAGTATGGGATGAATAAATGGAAAATTTGGTTACGGGGTCATTATCAATACAATTTATCTCAGACCAAGTGGGCCCACTTAATATCGAAAAAATGGCAAAATAGAGTCAATCAATGTCGTACGATTCAAAAGAAAGACTCAATAAAATTGGATTTATATAAAAAAGACCAATTAATTCATTACATGAAACAAAATTACTATGCAGTGGATTCGTTGATGAGTCAAAAAGAAAAATGGAAAAAACATTATGGATATTATCTTTTTTCATATAAATATATAAATTATGGGGATAGTAAGGACTCATATATTTATGGATCAACGTTACAAGTAAAGGACAAAAAAATGACATATAATTTTAATACACTGGAATCCGAATCATTTTATGGATTGATAAGTATAGCTATTAGTGATTATCTAGAAAAAGGATCTATTATTGATACGAACAAAAATCTGGATAGAAAATTTTTTGATTATAGAATTCTCCATTTTTGTCTTAGAAATAATCTCGATATTGAAACCTCAACCAATACGTATATCGATACCAAGATTCATAAAAATGCTAAAACGGAAACTCAAAATTCTAAAAAAAAACACTTTTTTGATTGGATGGGAATGAATCAAGAAAGGTTATATCGTACCATATCAAATCTAGAGCTCTGGTTTTTCCCAGAATTTGTGCGACTTTTTGATGCGTATAAGATTAAACCGTGGATCATACCAATCAAATTACTTATTTTTCATTTTAATAGAAATGAAAATATTAGTCAAAGTGAAAAGATCGACGTAAATAAAAAAAAAAATGAACAACAAGGCCAAGGGGATCTTGTATCAGATCTACGAAAACAAAACAAAAAGAAAGATGTTGAAGAAGATTACACAGGAACAAACATTAAAAGGGGTAGAAAGAAAAAACAATACAAGAGCAAGAAAGAAGCGGAACTGGATTTCTTCTTGAAAAAGTATTTTCTTTTTCAATTAAGATGGGATGATCCCTTGAATCAAAGAATGATCAGTAATATCCAGGTATATTGTCTTCTACTTAGACTGATAGATCCAAGGGGAATTGCTATATCCTCAATTCAAAGAGGAGAGATGCATCTGGATGCAATGTTGATTCAGAAAGACCTAACTCTTACAGAATTGATAAAAAGGGGAATATTTATTATCGAGCCAATTCGTCTATCTATGAAAAGGGATGGAAAATATATTATATACCAAACCATAAGTATTTCATTGGTTGATAAGAATAAGCACCAAACTAATGGAAAATGCATAATAAAAAATAGATATGTTGATAAAAAGAATCTTGATGGATCCGTTGCACAAAACAGCAATATGCTTGTGAATAGAAACAAAAATTATTATGATTTCCTTGTTCCCGAAAATATTCTATCTCCCAGACGTCGTAGAGAATTGAGAATCCTAATTTGTTTCAATTACCGGAACCAGAATTGGAATGTTGTGGATAGAAATACAATATTTTGCAATCAAAACAACATAAAAAACAGTGGACAATTTTTGAACGAGGAAAAGCATCTTAGTACGGAAACAGATAAATTCATTAAATTCAAATTGTTTCTTTGGCCCAATTATCGATTAGAAGATTTAGCTTGTATGAATCGTTATTGGTTTGATACCAATAACGGCAGTCATTTCAGTATGTCAAGAATATATATGTATCCGCGATTCAAAATTAGTTAATAGGAAATATTTCCTATATATCTATCGCATGACATATTCAGTAGATAAAACCGAAATATATACACATACGCTATATTACATTCTGGTACACGATACCGATTAAATTACGTATCAATTGGATCTAGGAATAAATTGACAGAATATTTTTTTTAGTTAGGTAAAAAAATAATTCTCTTTCGTGTTTGTGAATGCATAAATGTATCATCCCCTTCTATTCTATCCAAATCAAATTTGCAATTTGATTTGGATAGAATAAAATAAATTTGATTTAAATCAAATAAGAATGAATTAAAGTAGTGTATATGAAGAAATCTAAATTTTTGTGTACTAGATTCAAATAACTAGTATAATAATAATTATTATTTTTCCTGATCAGTAAAATCCACGGAAAAGAAAAAAATTGTTTTTTATGGTCAAAAATTCATTCATCTCGGCTATTCGACAAGAAAAAGAAAAAAACTGCGGATCTGTTGAATTTCAAGTATTCAGTTTCACCGATAAGATACGGGGACTTACTTTACATTTGGAATTACATAAAAGAGATTTTTTATCGCAAAGGGGTCTACGAAAAATTCTGGGAAAACGTCAACGTCTGCTGGATTATTTGTCAAAGAAAAATAGAGTACGTTATAAGAAATTAATTAGTCAGTTGGGTATTCGGGAATCAAAAACCCGTTAATTTTAAGATTGGTTTGAATTTTTTTCTTTAGTTATTAGTTAATAGTAGTTATTATATTTTTCATTTTGATGAATCTCATTTTGAGAAATTCATGGAATAATGAAGTAAGGAAGAAAAGATATGACTTTACCGGCTACAAGAAAAGATCTCATGATAGTTAACATGGGCCCTCACCACCCATCAATGCATGGTGTTCTTCGACTAATCGTTACTCTCGATGGTGAAGATGTTATTGACTGTGAACCCATATTGGGTTATTTACACAGAGGGATGGAAAAAATAGCGGAAAATCGAACAATTATACAATATTTGCCTTATGTAACACGGTGGGATTATTTAGCCACTATGTTCACAGAGGCAATAACAGTAAATGCACCAGAACGATTGGAAAGTGTTCAAGTACCTAAAAGAGCCAGTTACATTAGAGTAATTATGCTGGAATTGAGTCGTATAGCTTCTCATTTGTTATGGCTTGGACCTTTTATGGCGGATATCGGTGCACAAACCCCCTTTTTCTATATTTTCAGAGAAAGGGAATTGTTATATGATCTATTTGAAGCTGCTACGGGTATGCGAATGATGCATAATTATTTCCGTATTGGGGGAGTCGCTGCTGATCTACCTTATGGATGGATAGATAAATGTTTAGATTTCTGCGATTATTTTTTAACAGGAATTGTTGAATATCAAAAGCTTATTACGCGGAATCCCATTTTTTTGGAACGGGTTGAGGGAGTGGGCATTATTGGCGGAGAGGAAGCAATAAATTGGGGTTTATCAGGACCGATGTTACGAGCTTCTGGAATCCAATGGGATCTTCGTAAAGTTGATCGTTATGAGTGTTACAATAAATTTGATTGGGAAGTCCAATGGCAAAAAGAAGGAGATTCACTAGCTCGTTATTTAGTACGAATCGGTGAAATGAAAGAATCTATAAAAATTATTCAACAAGCTCTAGAAGGAATTCCTGGGGGGCCCTATGAAAATTTAGAAGTCCGACGCTTTGATAGAGCAAAAAATGCCGAATGGACTAATTTTGAATATAGATTTATTACTAAAAAACTTTCACCCAATTTTGAATTGTCGAAACAAGAACTTTATGTGAGAGTAGAAGCCCCAAAAGGAGAATTAGGAATTTTTTTGATAGGAGACAGTAGTGTTTTCCCCTGGAGGTGGAAAATTCGTCCACCGGGTTTCATCAATTTGCAAATTCTCCCTCAACTAGTTAAAAGAATGAAATTGGCCGATATCATGACGATACTAGGTAGTATAGATATCATTATGGGAGAAGTTGATCGTTGAAATGATAATTGATACGACAGAAGTACAAGCTATCAATTCTTTTTCTAGATCGGAATCCTTAAAAGAAGTCTATGGGCTCATATGGATCTTTGTTCCTATTTTCACCCTTATATTGGGAATCACTATAGGGGTACTAGTAATTGTGTGGTTAGAAAGAGAAATATCTGCAGCAATACAACAACGTATTGGGCCTGAATATGCCGGCCCGTTAGGAATTCTTCAAGCTCTAGCAGATGGGACCAAATTACTTTTTAAAGAGGACCTCCTCCCATCTAGAGGAGATATTCGTTTGTTTAGCGTGGGACCGTCTATAGCGGTCATATCAGTTCTACTAAGTTATTTAGTAATCCCTTTTGAGTCTCGCCTTGTTTTAGCCGATCTCAGTATAGGTGTTTTTTTATGGATCTCCATTTCAAGTATTGCTCCTATTGGACTTCTTATGTCAGGATATGGATCGAACAATAAATATTCCTTTTCAGGTGGTCTACGGGCTGCTGCTCAATCTATTAGCTATGAAATACCATTAACTCTATGTGTGTTATCAATATCTCTACGTGTGATTCGTTGGAACATGATTATTTTCCCTCCTCGCTAGAAATAAAGTAAAGAGGTTGAATATATTGAATGGATATTTTCATTTTTTATTCATCATTAGGGTCGATGAGTTAAACTAGATAGTTATATGAGTAAAATAAAACTGCTTATAAATTTGCAGTAAGAAGGTAAAATCTCATTCCCTATGTACAAGAATAATAAACACAAGCAGTGTAAACTGTTTACCCCAAGATTAAGATTCTTTGACTAATTATCATATCTTGAAGCGGGTACAAAAGATCGACCGTATGGGGTTTCTACTACTGTCTTATATGTATTACCATACCGGGGATCAATCAAAAATCAGTGGACAGTTAGGAACACTAAGGTACACAAAAGATTAGTAATGGAGATAATGTAAGGTAGCAAAAAAAGGTATTTTTGCATAAAACTTTGGATAAAACGAATCATAATGAGGACTTTAAGTTGGTAGAAATGACCAAGCAGTACTTCCCCATGATTCCGATCTAGAGTATGCTCTTATTCACTGATTAAAGAAATGACTATCAAAAACGAATTAATCCTTTATTTATATTTCTTTTTTTTTTTCAGAGTACCCCTTCCTCTGAGAAAGAAGAACAGGAACAAAAGAAATGGGATGCAAAAAAAGAAAATGAATAAATAAGAAATAAAAAAGATCTTTATTTTTTCTTTCTTTTCCCCATCCATATCTATAATCTATACATATAGAATTCTTATCATAAATAAAATTTGGAATTAATGCCCAATTCGTTCTAATTCTTTATAGTTATTGATAGAACATATTTATTGATATAACGAGTATTTTATTGAAGGATTAAGTTATTACCGAACAAAGATAAATTGAAATTCTAACGGATAAGATCAATTCAGAAGCACCTTTCAGAAGCACCTTTTTATTCTAGCAAACGGAATTTCATTGGTCTAATTTGGGACTCCCGGTGTATATTTACTATATAAATAAAGATGACGATACTACCAAACAAGTCCTTACATTTATTTGTGGCCGTAGAGGAGCCGTATGAAGCGGAGGTCTCATGTACGGTTTTGAAATAGCGATATGAACAGTGATGTTATTATCGACTATGATTATCTAACAGTTTAAGTACAGTTGATATAGTTGAGGCGCAGTCAAAATATGGTTTTTGGGGGTGGAATCTGTGGCGTCAGCCTATAGGGTTTGTAGTTTTTCTAATTTCTTCTCTAGCAGAATGTGAGAGATTACCCTTTGATTTACCAGAAGCAGAGGAGGAATTAGTAGCAGGTTATCAAACAGAATATTCAGGTATCAAATACGCTTTATTTTACCTTGCTTCTTACCTAAATTTATTAGTTTCTTCATTATTTATAACAGTTCTTTACTTAGGTGGGTGGAATTTCTCTATTCCGTACATATCTATTCCTGCACTTTTCGGAATAAATAAAATGGCCGGAGTCTTTGGAATGACAATTGGTATATTTATTACATTAGCTAAAGCTTATTTGTTTCTGTTCATTCCTATCACAGCAAGATGGACTTTACCGAGGATGAGAATGGATCAGCTATTAAATCTTGGATGGAAATTTCTGTTACCTATTTCCCTGGGTAATCTATTATTGACAACTTCTTCCCAACTTGTTTCACTATAAATAATATAAATAAAAGAAGAAAATAACGATATTCTAGATTCATAACCAATCTTAAACAAGAGAAAGAAACATCAATTTATTCACGGAGATCCACAATATGTTCCCTATGGTGACCGGGTTCATAAATTATGGTCAACAAACAATACGAGCTGCAAGGTACATTGGTCAAAGTTTCATAATTACCTTATCCCATACAAATCGTTTACCTGTAACTATTCAATATCCTTATGAAAAATTGATCACATCAGAGCGTTTCCGCGGTCGAATACACTTTGAATTTGATAAATGTATTGCTTGTGAAGTATGTGTTCGTGTATGTCCCATAGATCTACCCGTTGTTGATTGGAGATTTGAAAAAGATATTAAAAAAAAACAATTGCTTAATTATAGTATTGATTTTGGGGTTTGTATATTTTGTGGTAACTGCGTCGAGTATTGTCCAACAAACTGTTTATCGATGACTGAAGAGTATGAACTTTCTACTTATGATCGCCACGAATTGAATTATAATCAAATTGCATTGGGTCGGTTACCAATGTCAGTAATTGGAGATTACACAATTCAAACAGTTATGAATTCGACCCAAATCAAAATAGACAAAGATAAACTCCTTGATTCAAGAACGATTACCGATTACTAAGATTTTTTTTTATATAAAGGATCCAAGCCTCTTTTATTTTGATTGTTCAGAAACTACAAATAATAACTATAAATAATAACTATTGATTGTTGAGAATTACTCTTTGATTTAAACCAAGAATATGTTTTCGTGATGATTTCGAAATAGAAAATTCCAATCTTTTCTTTTTTCTTTCAGATAAAAAAAGTAGGATTGGCCAATAACTTTAATAACTTTATCTATATCTACATTAATCCATATTAAGATTTAATTCAATTAGGAACCTATCATATAAAGAAAAAAATAAGGGTAACACCCTTATTTTTCCTGGACTATTTAGTAAGGTCATGAAATATTTCGACTTATTTATCTGTTATACATAATGGATTTACCTGGACCAATACACGATATACTTGTAGTATTTCTGGGATCATTTCTTATATTAGGAGGCCTAGGAGTAGTATTATTTGCCAATCCAATTTATTCTGCCTTTTCGTTGGGATTGGTTCTTGTTTGTATATCTTTATTCTATATTCCATCGAACTCCTATTTTGTAGCTGCCGCACAACTCCTTATTTATGTGGGAGCCATAAATGTCTTAATCATATTTGCTGTTATGTTCATGAATGGTTCAGAATATTCCAACGATTCCTATCTTTGGACTGTAGGAGATGGGATCACTTCACTGGTTTGTACAAGTATTCTTTTTTCACTAATTACTACTATCCTAGATACGTCATGGTACGGAATTATTTGGACTACAAGAAAAAACCAGATTATAGAACAGGACCTTATAAGTAACGTTCAACAAATTGGAATTCATTTATCAACAGATTTTTATCTTCCGTTTGAACTCATTTCTATAATTCTTTTAGTTTCTTTAATAGGTGCAATTACTACGGCTCGTCAATAATAAATACTTAGAATTAACAAAATTATTAGAAATTCGAAATCAAATGAAAAAGGAAAAGTTTTTAGTTTAATTTACTACCAATACCCTCTTTTTTCTGTAATTGCTCGATTCTAGTCAACCAAATTGGTTGAATTGTTGTTCATATTGAAATGAATCGAGATTGTTGATGAGGAGTTAGTCGATGATGTTCGAATATGTACTTTTTTTGAGCGTCTATTTATTTTCTATCGGTATCTATGGACTGATCACAAGTCGAAACATGGTTAGAGCACTTATGTGTCTTGAGCTTATACTAAATTCGGTTAATATTAATCTCGTAACATTTTCAGATATATTTGATAATCGCCAATTAAAAGGAGACATTTTCTCAATCTTTGTTATAGCCATTGCGGCCGCGGAAGCAGCTATTGGGCTAGCTATTGTTTCGTCGATCTATCGTAACAGAAAATCAACTCGTATCAATCAATCGAATTTGTTGAAAAATTAGTCAATAATTAGTATATCATATAAATAAAGACATAATATATATATACAAATTGAAAATTATATAATTTTCTTTTTTTTTTATTTTTTATAGTAATATATTTCAATATTACTATTGAAATATTGACAATCTGTTGGCCAATGTGAAGTCACATGTGTGACTCGTATGATCATGGTTGTTGAAACGGAAATCAAAGTTTCTTGGTCCTTTCTCACGAACATATTTAGAAATCTATTGATTCTTAAGTTAAGATTTTTTTGATAAACCATTGATTCGTCTGGTGTCTACAATATAAATATATAATTTGTTTACTTTACTACCGATTTTACTTTACCAGATCGAAAATTTTTTATGTTCAAAACTGGAATTTATAGACCCAATGTCACATTCAGTAAAAATTTATGATACATGTATAGGGTGTACTCAATGTGTACGAGCCTGCCCCACAGATGTATTGGAAATGATACCTTGGGACGGATGTAAAGCTAAGCAAATTGCTTCTGCGCCAAGAACCGAGGACTGCGTAGGTTGTAAGAGATGTGAATCCGCTTGTCCAACAGATTTTTTGAGTGTCCGTGTTTATTTATGGCATGAAACAACTCGCAGCATGGGTCTATCTTATTGATACGTTATAATATAAAAAACTCCACTTGAATCATTTGATTCCTTTTTACCGAGAAAAACCCGTACTCGAGAAAATATATTATTTCGAGCACGGGTTTTTTGGTCAAAACGCATCTTGTCTTTATCACGAGTTATTTCCCTTGGTTAACAATACTTGTAGTTTTGCCGATATTCGCGGGTTCTTCAATTTTTTTTCTTCCTCATAGGGGGAATAAGGTCTTTAGGTGGTATACTATATGTATATGCTTTTTAGAGCTCCTTCTAACAACCTATGTGTTCTGTTATCATTTCCAATTGGACGATCCATTAATTCAACTGGGGGAGGACTTCAAATGGATAAATATTTTTGATTTTCACTGGAGACTGGGAATCGATGGACTTTCCATAGGACCTATTTTACTGACAGGATTTATCACTACTTTAGCTACTTTAGCAGCTTGGCCTGTTACTCGAAATTCGCGATTGTTCTATTTCCTGATGTTAGCAATGTACAGCGGTCAAATAGGATTATTTTCTTCTCGAGACCTTTTACTTTTTTTCATCATGTGGGAGTTAGAATTAATTCCTGTTTACTTACTTTTATCCATGTGGGGAGGAAAGAAACGTTTGTACTCGGCTACAAAGTTTATTTTGTACACTGCGGGGGGTTCCATTTTTCTCTTAATAGGAGTTCTAGGTATGGGTTTATATGGTTCCAACGAATCGACATTGGATTTTGAAAGATTAGCTAATCAGTCATATCCTGTAACATTAGAAATAATATTCTATTTGGGCTTCCTTATTGCTTATGCTGTCAAATCGCCGATTATACCCCTACATACATGGCTACCAGATACTCATGGAGAAGCGCATTACAGTACATGTATGCTTCTAGCCGGAATCTTATTAAAAATGGGAGCATATGGATTGATTCGGATCAATATGGAATTATTACCGCACGCCCATTCTATATTTTCTCCCTGGTTGGTGATAGTAGGGACAATACAAATAATCTATGCAGCTTCAACCTCTCTTGGTCAACGCAATTTAAAAAAGAGAATAGCCTATTCTTCCGTATCTCACATGGGTTTCATAATTATAGGAATTGGTTCTATAACTGACATGGGACTGAACGGAGCCATTTTACAAATACTCTCTCATGGATTTATTGGTGCTGCACTTTTTTTCTTGGTAGGAACGAGTTGTGATAGAACACGTCTTGTTTATCTCGACGAAATGGGGGGGATATCCATCCCAATGCCAAAAATATTTACCATGTTTAGTAGTTTCTCGATGGCTTCTCTTGCATTGCCAGGAATGAGTGGTTTTGTTGCGGAATTAGTAGTATTTTGGGGAATAATTACTAGCCCAAAATATCTTTTAATGTCCAAAATGCTAATTATCTTTGTAATGGCAATTGGAATGATATTAACTCCTATTTATTTATTATCTATGTTACGTCAGATGTTCTACGGATACAAACTATTCAATGTTCTAAACTCCAATTTTGTGGATTCTGGACCACGAGAACTATTTGTTTCGATCTGTATCTTTTTACCCGTAATAGGGATTGGTATTTATCCGGATTTCGTTCTCTCGCTGTCAGTTGACAAGGTACAAGTTATCCTATCTAATTATTTTCATAGATAGTTTTCATTAATGAGACAGAAAGCGAAGTCTTAGAATTTTTTTTTTTTTTTCATATTTTTGAAATCATTTAGTGAATTAGAATTGTAATAAGATGTATTCCGAGTTTTTGAGAACCCTTTGAATCATTTGAATCACAAGGAATCATATTCAAAGGGTTCTCAAAAACTCGCACAAATTTTCGTTATATATTATATATGGGACGATGTTCTTATGTATTCCTTTATTCAATTAGATGTTAATGTGAATGAACCATAACTATGTAGACCTATTCCTAATAGATTGATCCCCAAATAGCATATCCAAATTATAAGAAATCCTATAGAAGCTACAAGTGCCGAATTTGTACCTTGCAAACTTTGATTTGTTCTAGTATGTGAATAAATCGCGAATATGGTCCAAGTAATAAATGCCCAAGTTTCTTTGGGGTCCCAATTCCAATAGGATCCCCATGCTTCGTTAGCCCATACTGCTCCAGAAAGAATACCTATGGTTAAAAAGGTAAATCCTAAACTAATGACACGATAACCCCAATAATCCAAACGTTGAGTTAATTGATATTTGTAATAATTTCGGAATGAAAGAAGAGAAGTGTGTTTATTTAAAATACTTTTTTTTTCGTTCCCGTATTCGATCTTGCCAAAGAAAAATGACTTAATTAAGAAAATTTTGTTTTTACAAAAAATATCGATGCTTTTTCGAAATGTAATGACTAGAAAAGCAACTGATAATAACGACCCACATAAAAGAGCTGCATAACTCAATAACATCATACTTACGTGCATCATTAACCACTGAGATTGTAGAGCAGGTACTAATATTGACGATTGATGCATTTCACTTAAAAGACCCGATGTGGCGAAACCTTGGGTAAAAATAGCACTTGGGGCGGTTATTGCGCTTAAATCATTTTTATGATTCCATATCTTGGAAATCATATGAATAATGGAAAAACTCCACGAAAGGAAGATTAATGACTCGTATAAATTACTTAATGGAAAATGTCTTGAAGAAATCCAACGAATAACTAATAATCCTGTTATAGAGAAAAAAGTAGCTATCATTCCCTTTTCTGATGAATCACGTAACCCCCAGATTTCGTGGATTAATAGGGTCATTAAATGAATCGTAATCACAATTGAAATGATCGAAAAAGAGAGATGAGTTAATATATGTTCTAAAGTCACAAATATCATACATAAAAGGGGTCCCATTACAGAATTGAAATCGGGAATTAAATACATTATAGGATCCATTATATCTCTTTTAGAGTATGCCGCCACTCGGACTCGAACCGAGATGCTCTAGCACTGCTTCCTAAGAGCAGCGTGTCTACCGATTTCACCATAGCGGCTTACTTGAAATAAGTATAGTCAATTCATGTTGAATCGTCTAGATCTAGATTCTAGGATTCAATATAGTTTAAGAAACATTAGAACTGATGAATAAGAGCTCTTTAAAATTCATCTTTGAATTTTCATCAAAAATTCTTAGTTCGTATCGTCATAAGTTCAATTTTAACAATCAACTTTTACGTACTATTTATATACTAAGTTATTCCGAAACACTTGAAACTTGAAAGTTTTGTTTTCAGTCAAGATAGAAACTAAGAATTGTCCCCTTTTTCTATTTTTTTTTTTCTTTATTTTATTTATTTGGAATCCGCGAAATCAGATAAGATAAATGAAAAAAAAAAAAGAGTTTCATCACAATTTTAATTGAATTTTCTTTTCACAATAGAAAAATCTTTGTTCATTCTATTTTTCTATTGTGAAAAGAAAATTAATAGGAAAAAAACCCATCTCACGAATTCAAAAATATTAAATCTAATAATTAATAAAAGAAAAACAAGAATAAAAAAAAAAAATAATAATACTTAGAACTAGGCCCGGCGTACAGAGGAATTCTTATTCTACATATCATAGCCACTAGTTCTAACTAATCTTGAGGAGTTCAATACACTAGTTAATGGGAATTATTCATATTCTAAAATTGGAAGTTCTTATAGCCATGAAAATGCAGATTATTCCAAGATTTTCTTACCTGTTGTTTGTTGCACAAAAAAACTTTTTGAATCTCCGGTAGAAACTGACTTTGCTAAAGAAAAAGCTTTTATTGCAGCTAAATTTCCCTTTTTCTTCCAAATATTTCTACGAATACGTTTTTTTGATATAGAAGTACGTTTTTTTGGAACTGCCATTCAAAAAAAAGAGTTACTCATTTTTATTGTTGTATGTGAAAGACATGTATTGCTCAAAATAGATCGTTCTTTTTAGACATTTTCTGTACTTAATTCCGTCGATAATAGTTTTTTCTTTCATAACATACAATACAAATATATTATTTATATATAAATATATAATATATATAATACACTGGGGAAAAAAATGGAAAAAAGAAAAGTAAAATTTGAAAAGAAATTTTTCTGACTATTATATTAGTTGTAATTTAGTTGTAATTAAATAAGCTCGTAGTGCCGTGTCTATAATTTAAGTTCAAACTTTAACTACAACTGGCAGTAGTTAATATGTTAAACAAGACATTCCGTTACCTAAGAAGAGGTACTTCCATTTTTTGTTATTTTTTATTTCAGTTCTATACGAAGTAAGGAGTATTATAAGAACTTTCTTATTGGATTGGAACCCAATCAATCAGTTCCGCAAAAAATTAGGTACTTACTACAAATAAATGCACTAGAATAACTAGGTCTTTTTTTTTTTGAGTCGATTTATTGATGCATACTACGATCCATATTCTACTGTTTTGGTATAATTGTTTTTACTTAACTATACTATAGACTATAGTATATGATATGGTTACATATTGCTAAAATGGAATAGTAGTATAGTCATAGAATGATTCAAAATCTTACATTTCCCATTTTAATAAATACTTTCTTTAATTAATAAAGTTAATAACTAAGTAATTACTCTTACCTAACTGGTTGGTCATATCATTTGACCAACCAATTGTGTAACTTTTTAAATATTTCCAATATCTAAGATCTAACAAAAGTCAGAATAATTAAAAAAAAAAATTGAGGTTTTTATATCTTTTTTTGTTGATTTTTTTTATTGTTCCTTTCAAAAGCGATAAGAATTGGTGAATCGGAAACAATTCCAATTATAAGAAAAAAGATGAAAATTTGTTTTTTTTATGGAACATACATATAAATATGCATGGATAATACCTTTTCTTCCATTTCCAGTTACAATGTTAATAGGATTTGGACTTCTGCTTATTCCCGCAGCAACCAAAAATATTCGTCGTATGTGGGCTTTTCCAAGTATTTTGATGCTAAGTATAGCTATGGTGTTTTCGGCCAATCTGTCTATTCAGCAAATAAATGGAAATTTTATCTATCAATATCTATGGTCTTGGACCGTCAATAATGATTTTTCTTTAGAGTTCGGACACTTGATCGATCCACTTACTTCTATTATGTCAATATTAATTACTACTGTTGGAATCATGGTTCTTATTTATAGTGACAATTATATGTCTCATGATCAAGGATATTTGAGATTTTTTGCTTATATGAGTTTTTTCAATACTTCTATGTTGGGATTGGTTACTAGTTCCAATTTGATACAAATTTATATTTTTTGGGAACTTGTAGGAATGTGTTCGTATTTACTAATAGGTTTTTGGTTCACACGACCGATTGCAGCAAGCGCTTGTCAAAAGGCTTTTGTAACCAATCGTATAGGAGATTTTGGTTTATTATTAGGAATTTTAGGACTTTATTGGATAACTGGTAGTTTAGAATTTAGGGATTTGTTCGAAATAGTTAATAACTTGGTTCATAATAATGGAGTAGATTCTTTATTTGCTACTCTGTGTGCTTCTTTTTTATTCGTCGGTGCAGTTGCTAAATCTGCGCAATTCCCCCTTCACATATGGTTACCTGATGCTATGGAAGGACCCACTCCCATTTCGGCTCTTATACATGCTGCTACTATGGTAGCTGCGGGAATTTTTCTTGTAGCTCGGCTTCTTCCTCTTTTCATAGTTATACCTTACATAATGAATCTCATTTCTTTAATAGGTGTAATAACAGTACTATTAGGAGCTACTTTGGCTCTTGCTCAAAGAGACATTAAAAGAAGTTTAGCTTATTCTACAATGTCTCAATTGGGTTATATTATGTTAGCTCTGGGTATAGGTTCTTATCGAGCCGCTTTATTCCATTTGATCACTCATGCCTATTCGAAAGCTTTATTGTTTTTGGGATCTGGATCTATTATTCATTCAATGGAACCTATTGTTGGATATTCGCCGGATAAAAGTCAAAATATGGTTCTTATGGGCGGTTTAACAAAATATGTTCCAATTACAAGAATTACTTTTTTATTAGGTACACTCTCTCTTTGTGGTATTCCACCTCTTGCTTGTTTTTGGTCCAAAGATGAAATTCTTAATGATAGTTGGTTGTATTCACCAATTTTTGCAATAATAGCTTCCTTCACAACAGGATTAACTGCATTTTATATGTTTCGGATGTATTTACTTACCTTTGATGGACATTTGCGCATCCATTTTCAAAATTACAGTACCACTAAAAACAGTTCTTTCTATTCAATATCTTTATGGGGAAAAGAAGCACCTAAAGCAGTCAAT